CCTCTAAATTTAAATTTTCTTCATTGGTATGTAAAAATGGAATCAATAAATCAATCAAATTCCGGGAGGCTTCGTGAAGTGCTTCTTTAGGAGTTAAACTTCCATTTGTCCATATTTCGAGAAATAGTATTTCTTTGTTACCATTTTCATAAGAATGAATACTATGATTCGCATTTCGAACAGGCATGAATACAGGATCTATAGGATAACTTCCATCTTGAAAGGTATTTGGCGCTTTTATAAGATATCCGCGATTCTTCTCTATTTGTAATCCAATAACCAACTCAATGGGTTCTGTCAAGCAAGCTATATGCTGTGTATTATCGACGATTTCTACATAAGGCGGTAAGAGGATATCTTGAGCAGTTACATATCCAGGGCCCCTGACACAAATAGACGCCTCACAAGTTCCATAGAGATTACTTCTCAATACGATTTCTTTCAAATTCATTAAAATTTCATGTACTGATTCTTGAATACCCATTATGGTAGAATATTCGTGAGATATTTTCTCAGATTTTGCGCGTGTTATACATGTTCCTTCGATTTCTCCAAGCAAAGCTCTTCGCATCGCAATGCCTATTGTGTCTGCTTGACCTTTCATAAGCGGAGACAGAATAAAGCGCCCATAAAAAAGACGCTTACTGTCTGCTGCTGATTCAACACACTTCCACTGTAGTGTCCGAGTAGATACTGCTATTTTCTCTCGAACCATAATAATATTATTTGATCAGATCATTGAATCATTTATTTCTCTTGTTTCTCTTGCTAGTGAAATATCTTCTATTTTGATTTCTACACACGCCGTTTCTTCGGGGGTCTACAGCCATTATGTGGCATAGGAGTTACATCCCGTACGAAAGTTAATAGTATACCACTTCTGCGAATAGCTCGTAATGCTGCGTCTCTTCCGAGACCGGGACCTTTAATCATGACTTCTGCTCGTTGCATACCTTGATCTACTACTGCACGAATAGCATTTGCCGCTGCGGTTTGAGCAGCAAATGGCGTCCCTCTTCTTGTACCTCGGAAGCCACAAGTACCGGCGGAGGACCAAGAAACCACACGCCCCCGTACATCTGTAACAGTCACAATGGTATTATTGAAACTTGCTTGAATATGAATAACCCCCTTTGGTATTTTACGTGTACTCTTACGTGAACCAATACGTCCACGTGAACTCTTTTTCGGTATAGCTTTTGCCATATTTTATCATCTCATAAATTTGAGTCAGAGATATATGGATATATCCATTTCAGGTCAAAACAGATCCCCTATTTGTATATCAGGTCTTTAACGAGTCTTATTATCCTTGTCTTTGTTTATGTCTTGGGTTGGAACAAATTACTATAATTCGTCCCCGACGACGGATTAGTCGACATTTTTCACAAATTTTACGAACGGAAGCTCTTATTTTCATATTTGTCACTCCTTACTTTAATTTTGAATCCACTTCTTGGAAGAAAATAAGTTTCTTGAAATTTTCAATTTCAAATCGTATTCCTACGAAATAAATAGTGAAGTTGAAAAAACACCTAATCTTTCGAATCTTTGTTGCGGAGTCGATAAATTATACGACCTCTGGTTGAATCATAACGACTTACTTCAATTTTGACTCTATCTCCTGGCAGTATCCGTATAAAACTACGTCGGATCTTTCCTGAAACATGACCTAGAATAATATCTTCATTATCTAAACGAACTCGGAACATGCCGTTGGGAAGCGATTCAGTAATTAAACCTTCATGAATCCATTTTTGTTCTTTCATTCCAGGTAAAACCCCCTTGAAGTATCAACTAGTGGAGGAAGAACCCTATTAGACAACCCACCTCTTCTCTTTTCTTTTTCACAAAAAAGAAGTTTCATATTCAATTTGGATATTAGAAAGATTACCATATATAACACAAAATTTCTCCGCCTATTCTTTCTAGTCGAGCCTCTCGGTCTGTCATTATACCCCGAGAGGTAGAAAGAATTACAACGCCCATCCCGCCTAAAATTCTAGGAATTCTTTGATAGTTAGAATAGATTCGTAGCCCGGGCTTACTGATCCGTTTTAAATTTAAAAGATTTCTATAAGTACTTTTCCTGTTTCTTCTATGTCGTAGGGTTAAAACCAAAAAAGATTTGTTGTTTTCTCGATGTTTTCTCACGTTTTCGATAAAACCCTCGCGTAAAAGTATTTTAACAATACTTTGGCTGATATTAGTAGATGCTACTCGAACCACGCTTTTTCTATACATATCGGCATTTCGTATAGAGGTTATTATGTCAGCAATAGTATCACTACCCATGATTAATTAAAATTTTTGGTGCCTCCAAATTTGGATATAATCAACATGTTTTTCTTTTTTTTTTTACATATTTGTTTATGAATACGAATTTTGAAAGGTATATACGTGAGACAAAATCTACTAAATGAATCTTAATCTATTTCTTTTAAATAGCCTACTATAACCATACCGTGGTCTCATTTTATAATACCTCGGGAGCTAATGA